AATGTATTTCTCGAATAAATCATGAATTTTTCTAGGATTCTAGGACAGTATTCAAAATCTCATCGAAAACTTACAGCAGCTTGCCAAACAAAGGCTAAGAGAAAAAACAGCAAAGGTATAACTGGCATAAAATCTACAATTGGATTTAAAAAAGCGTAGGCCTCGGGTAATTTGGCAAAGAAAAAACTACTCGAATAAAGGGCAGAATTAAGGCAGATACCGATAAAACTAAAAATATTAAGCATAGCAAAGGTGTTGTTATTGTAGATAATTGCATTTTGATTGAGTTATTAATATCTTATTGATATTATTGATATAAGGCAAAAAATAATGACGAAGGGAAAGTAGACCGAAAAAGCCTTTGAACTCACTCACCCAATAAAAAATCCTTCCATTCTCAAACGAGAATAGAAGAAATAATACTTTCTTTTATAAAAATATATCTTAATTAAATTATATGTAATGATCAATCAATTCCAGGTTAATTCTATATCTACACGTGGCAAAATCCTATCAACAATAGATTCCGTAGATATGGATTTGCACTGGAATTGACGAACAACCACTACTAATATTAGTGTTTATTAGTTTAGAGATAGAAATCTAAATGGGGCGTGGCCAAGTGGTAAGGCAACGGGTTTTGGTCCCGCTATTCGGAGGTTCGAATCCTTCCGTCCCAGAGCACCCATTATATTATATCAATATCAGAAAAAAGATTGCTTTTTTGAACAGCCCTTTCCTTTGTTTAAGATTCTAATATTGAATAGAATGGGATTCTTTTTATTCATTTTTGCTGATGCCTCTGAATCATCTTTTTTTTTGCAAGCTGAATTGAGATACCCAGATGTAACTTAATCTATTTATGATCCAGGTTAGATAGGAACATAGATCGCAATAATTTTGAATAAAAAAGGTAGGATGGCCTTTCATTCTAGGCCCATCCCCCCGTATATTCGTATTGAAGTTAATTTTTAATCGTTGGTGGTTTAATTCAAAAAGAACCATGGATTTATCTTTGATAAAGCAATGTGGTACTCAGTCAAAAACATTATTTTCATATTTTAATAATGATGTGGAAGTAGTAAATTGTTTTAATTAAAGTTTTATAAATCTTTTTAATGGCTTGTTCTGAATCCTTTATATTTGAAGAAGTGTGAGATAGATGAATCGATCCTATTGAGTCATGGAGATTCAAAGAAGAACTAATTAATTTGTTGTTAATGAAATAGAAATATAGACATATAGAAATTATTTATTACATTTAGAAATATGAATATGGAGATTAATAAATTATTGTTGAGACTTTTTCAGAAAATATCTACCCATTGGTAACCATATAGAAGGGCATAGATTACTATTTACCGACAGAACCAATGACTATTCATGATTCCATAATTGAATCAATTACATACTGGTTCCACACGAGAGGAATGTTATGGTAAAACTTCGTTTGAAACGATGTGGTAGAAAGCAACGTGCGACTTGAAGGACATGATCCGCTGTGGATGTAAGAATCCACCATTTTATTAGGAATGAAAGTGCTCTTGGCTCAACATCCTTTGTTCTACTCAACTAGAAACCTCAGCCTTTTTGGAGTTATAATGTAAATAGTACATGGTGGAGCTCGAGTAGAAAGTATTAATTAATTTCTCAAGGGCAAGGGTCTAGGGTTAGTGCCAATGAATAAGTTGTTCCAACTTCGTAAGTATATCTTTGATATAGAAATCGAAAGGATTCAATTCAAGAAAGTTTTCATAATAAAATTTTTTTTTTGGACTTGATAAAACTTTTTCGGTCAAAAGTGTAACACGCGGGAATCAACCGTTCTTATGATTCTTTGATAGAAAGAAATCACAAAAAAGGTATGTTGCTGCCATTTTGAAAGGATTAAGGATCACCGAAGTAATGTCTAAACCCAATGATTCAAAGAAAAGATAAAGGATTTTGGAACAAGGAAACATCATTTTTAATTGTCTCAACAACTAAAGACGAATAAAAAAAATATTCTAAACAAGACAAAAAGGGGGTTAGAGACCACTCAATAAATGAAATGCTTAAGGATTTTCTTTGAGCTATTTGGAAGTTATCCAACTTGAGTTATGAGTACAAACTTTTTTTAGGAAAGAAAAAAGACTCAAATTCTAGTCTAATTGCTTGGATGATTTTATGGATCTATTTGCTATGATAATTCTATACATAGACATAACTTCTAATCATTTTTTCTTGAGCCGTACGAGGAGAAAACTTCTTATACGTTTCTAGGGGGGGGGGTATTGTTCATCTACATCTATCCCAATGAGCCGTCTATCGAATCGTTGCAATTGATGTTCGATTCCGAAGAGAAGGAAGAGATCTTCGGAAAGTTGGTTTTTATGATCCGATAAAGAATCAAACTTATTCAAATGTTCCTGCTATTCTCTATTTCCTTGAAAAGGGCGCTCAACCTACAGGAACTGTTCATGATATTTCAAAGAAAGCAGAGATTTTTAAGGAACTTCGCTTTAATCAAACTAAATTCAGTTAATTAAATTATAGTAAATTATAGGGGGTATCATTCATATATAGCCTAACTTTATTATACTATAACTAATGCTACTTCTCTTTCTCTTACTGTATTCATACCTATTTTTTATTCCCATATAATCCCATCCATACGTTATCTAATAGACCAAAAGAAATATATAATTTAATTATAAATATATAATTTGATCTCAAAATATAAAATTCTGATATTACCTTCAATCGGGTGGTTTTCGTTGGAACTCTACTAACAAACAATAACCCCGGAATCAAGCTTTCTTAACTTATTTGATCCACTTATATTGATTGAATAACTCCGATCCTTTTTTCCTACTTTTTTGATTCATATTCCCCTATCTACACCCTTTAATATATCTATATATATATTATCTATGTAGTGTTAATCCAACACCAGTCCTTCTTTTTTTTTCGTTGAATTTCATTCAATTTTTACCATTGTATTATTTTCGCAATATTTATATTGACAACAGTGTATCGAACAAATATAATTTGATCGTGTATAAATCTATTTATCCCCCCTCATCTGAATCTCCTCATTTTTATGTTCAGTTCAGAATCAATAAAAATGTTTTCTTTGTTCTATTATTGTTAGTTCAAGGTTTTGATTGTGTCATGCAATCAAATTTATTTATTTTGATTTCGACTGTATCTCCACATACTAATTTTTTTATATTTTTATTTTATTCGGGTTGCTAACTCAACGGTAGAGTACTCGGCTTTTAAGTGCGGCTAGGATCTTTTACACATTTTGATGAAGCAAGGGATTCGTCCATACCATTGGTAGAGGTTGTAAGACTACGACTGATCCTGAAAGGGAATGAATGGAAAAAATAGCATGTCGTATCAATGGAGAATTTTAAGAATATTTGATTCTTACCGGATTGGTCCAAAGACTTGTTTTGAAGTCTTGGAACAGAAAAAAATAAATTCAAAGTTGGGTCGAGTCAATAAATGGATAGAGCCATATGGCTCCAATTATAGGGAAACAAAAAGCAACGGGCTTCTGTTCTTAATTTGAATGATTACCCGATCTAATTAGACGTTAAAAATATATTAGTGCCTAATGCGGGAAAGGCTTCTCCTATGAGTAGATTATCGATTTTTTTACTGAATCCTAACTATGATTAGCTATTCTCCATTATGGATTGGAGATAAATGTATAGAAGAAGTGGTATATTGATAAAGATCATCTTTTTTCCAAAATCAAAAAGAGCGATTGGGCTGAAAAAATAAAGGATTTCTAACCATCTTGTTATCCTATATATGGAAAATAAACCCATTGGATGAAAAAAGAGAGGATAGAGAATCTGTTGATAAGCTTACCTGTTTCCGAGGTATCCATTCTTTTCTTACTAGATATATAATACCTTGTTTTGACCGTATCGCACTATGTATCATTTTATAATCTAAGAAATCACCTATCTTTGGTTCAAATTCTAATTTAAAATGGGGGAGTTTCAAGGATATTTAGAACTCGATAAATTTCGGCAACATGACTTCCTATATCCACTTATCTTTCAGGAGTATATTTATGCACTTGCTCATGATCATGTTTTAAATAAATCCATTTTTGTGAATAATATTGGTGGTTATTACAATAAATCCAGTTCACTAATTGCGAAACGTTTAATTACTCGAATGTGTCAACCAAATCATTTGGTTATTTCTACTAATGATTACAACGAAAATCCCCTTTGGGGGCATAATAAGAATTTATATTATCAAATAATATCAGAGGGATTTTCAGTCATTTCAGTCATTGTGGAAATTCCATTTTCCCTACACTTAGTATCTTCTTTAGAAAGTAAAAAAATAGTAAAAGTGCATAATTTACGATCAATTCATTCAATATTTCCTTTTTTAGAAAATAATTTTGTACATTTAAATTATGTATCAGATATACTAATACCCCAGCCCATCCATCTGGAAATATTGGTTCAAACTATTCGCTACTGGGTCAAAGATGCCTCTTCTTTGCACTTATTAAGATTCTTTCTTTATGAGTATTACAATTTAAATAGTTTTATTACCCCAACTCAAAAGAAAGCCATTTCCATTGTTTCAAAAAGGAATCAAAGATTATTATTGTTTCTATACAATTATTATGTATGTGAATACGAATCTATCTTAATTTTTCTTTGTAACCAATCTTCTCATTTACGATCAATATCTTCTGGAATTCTTTTTGAGCGAATATATTTTTATAGAAAAATAAAAAATATTGTAGAAATCTTTTCTAATGATTTTTCAATTGTCCTATGGTTGTTCAAAGATCCGTTCATGCATTATGTTAGGTATCAAGAAAAATTAATTCTGGCATCAAAAGGTGCGCCTCTTCTGCTAAATAAATGGAAATATTACCTTATAAATTTTTGGCAATTTCATTTTTACGTATGGTCTCAACCAGTAAGGATCCATATAAACCAATTATCCAATCATTCGCTCGATTTTCTGGGCTA